CCAATCAAAGGACTAATTGGAACTAATGTATCAATCTTTTTCATAGCATTATCCATTAGAAATGAATTTTCTAACATTTGACTCCGTACCACTGAAAGATTTAGTCGCATACTTGAAAGATAACCCAAAAAAAAGAGAGAATGTTTGGATAATTGGTTTATATGGATTCTTCCTGGTTCAGACCACACATAAAAATGACATTGCCATAAATGGACAAGGTAATATTTCCATTTATTCATCAAAAGAGGCGTATCTTTTGAAACCAGAATGGATTTTCCTTGATATCTAACATAATGCATGAAAGGATCCTGGAAGAACAATGGGATAGCCGGAAAATCGTTAGAAAAGACTTCTTCTATAGGATGCTTTATTTTTTCATAGAAATATATTAGCTCAAAAAAGCTCCCAGAAGATGTTAATCGTAAATGACAAGATTGGTTACGGATAAAAAGTAAGATGGATTCATATTCACAAACATGAGAATTATATAGGAATAAAAAGAATCTCGAATTCCTTTTAAAAAAAATAGAAATAGATTTATTTGAAATAATAAGACTATTCCAATTATAATAATCGTGAAGAAAAAGACGTAATAAATGCAACGAAGAGGCATCTTTTACCCAGTAGCGAAGGATTTGAACTAAGATTTCCAAATGAATAGGGTAGGGTATTAGTACATCCGATACATAATTTAAATACGGGAATTTGTCCTCTAAAAATGGAAATATTGAATGAATTGATCGTAAATTAGAATATTTTACAATTTCTGTCCCCTTTAAAGAAGATACTAATCGTATAGAAAATGGAATTTCCACAATGACCGCAAATCCCTCGGATATCAGTTGAGAATACAAATTCTTATTGGACCAAAAAACTTTATTTTGGTTAGAATCATGAGCAACAAGAATAAAATGATTCTGTTGATACATTCGAGTAATTAAACGTTTTACAATTAGTAAACTAGATTTATTGTCATAACCTACATTTTCTAACAAACTCGATTTATTTAAACCACGATCATGAGCAAATGCATAAATATACTCCCGAAAGATAAGTGGGTATAGGAAGTCATGTTTCCAAAATCTATCTAGTTCTAAATATCTTTGAAATTTTGCCATTTGAAATTAGATTTGAACTAGAAATGTAACTAAGAGATTTATTGGGTTATCAAATGATACATAGTACGATACAGTCAAAACAAGGTATTACAAGGTATTATAATAAGAAAAACCTCGGAAAAAGGTAAGACTCATCAACCATCAACGGACTCTCTATCCTCTGTCTTTTTTCTTTTCATTAAATTGGTTTATTTATGTTCATTCTATAATACCAAGATGATTAGAAATCCTTTATTTTTACAATCCAATCGCTCTTTTGATTTTGAAAAAAAAAAAAAAATAAATAAATCTTTTTATCAATGTACTGCCTTCTTTTACACATCTATCCCCACCTCATAATTCAGAATGGAGAATAACTAATAGTTAGGACTCATAAAAAAATAAATAATCCACTTATGGGAAAAAACTTCCCCGCGGCAAGCACTAATATATTGTTAACATCTAATTAGATCGGGGAATAATTCATTCAAAAATTCAGAACAGGAGCTCGTTACTTTTTATTTCCCTATAATTAGAACCGTAGCAGGGCTCTATCCATTTATTTCCTCGACCCAGCTGTAACTTTAGTTTCATTTTTTTGGGGGCGTGGAAAAAAAATGAAACAAGGTTTTGACCTATACGGCAAGAATGAAGAATGAAATATTCGTAGAATTCTCCATTGATACGACATGCTGCTTTTTCCATTCATTTCTTTCAGGATCAGTCGCGGTCTTACAAACTCTACCGATGGTATGGACGAATCCATTGCTTCATACAAATGTGTAAAAGATGCTAGTCGCACTTAAAAGCCGAGTACTCTACCGTTGAGTTAGCAACCCCAATCAAATAGCTAAAATGTATAGATACAACCGGAATCCCAATAAATAAAGAAATTGAATTGCAAAGCGCAATCAAAACATTAAAAATGGCAAAACAAAAATATAAAAATTGTCAAATCAAAATATAGATAAAATATGGATAAAGTCAAAATATTTGTAGAGCAACTCCTGTCTCTTATGTTATCCATTATTATATTATATTCATTTTAATAAAAAAAAAATAAAAAAAAAAAGGACTTATTGTATCACAGAAAATCCAATGGAACCCGTTATTTGAATGAAATAAAATCTAGGGAACGGAGATAAATAAATGCATTTATACACGATCAGATTATATTTATTTGATACATTATTGTCAATATGAATGGAAATGTTGAGAAAAGAATACAATAAAGAAATAGAAGAAATAGAAAATCAATTTGAAATTGAAATAAAAATGGAAATATTATTAACTAATAAACTAATAAAAAAAATGAATTAATAAACAAAATAGAAATATTAAAAGAATTCAATTTGAAATAAAAAAAACTAAGGACTTGTGTTGGATTGGCACTCCATAGATAATTGACATATATACAAATACAAAATAAGGTATAACCAGAAGAATAAATTTAATTAAATAATAAAAAAAATAAAGTCGAAAAAAATCGGGTTTATTCATTATTCAATCAATAAAAAAATAAAAAATAACTTAACCTTTTTATTTTTTATTTGCTCATAGAATTCCAACAAAAAACACCCCATATGACATGAAAATAATATCCAAATTGAAGACCCAATTATCTCTTGATATTTTTTCTATCTATTCTATCAATTATATCAATAAAATTGGATCAATAAAATATATTTTGATCGTTATAAACGACGACATTCTATAGTAACAATAATAAATCTATAGTAACAATAATAAATTGAATATGATATGAATAGAACAAGTGAGGAGAGAAAATAGCGAAGAAAAGATTATATAAAGCTATATCTATATACAAGTAATACACACTCTCTTTTTTATATATTTCATTATATAATTTAATTAATTGAACTTCATTTGGTGATTAAGACCAAGTTCCATAAAAATCCCTGCCTTCTTTAAAATATCATGAACAGTTCCTGTAGGCTGAGCGCCCTTTTCAAGGAAATCTAGAATAGCAGGAACATTTAAATCGGTTTGATTCTTTATCGGATCATAAAAACCCACTTTCCGAAGATCTCTTCCTTCTCTTCGGGATCGAACATCAATTGCAACGATTCGATAAATAGCTCATTGGGATAGATGTAGATGAACAATACCCCCCCGAGAAACGTATAAGAAGTTTTCTCCTCGTACGGCTCCAGAAAATTCGAAATTATGTCTATGTATAGAATTCTAATATCAGATAAATCCATAAAATCATCAAATCAATTAGATCACGAATTCTCTTTCTTTCTATGACTTAAATACTTTTTCTTATTCTTTCCAAAAAAAAAAAATTGCATCCTCATAACTCAAGTTGTATAATTCTCAAATAACTCAAGGAAACTTTTATAAACATTTCATTTATTGAGCGGTCTTTAATCCCCTTTTGTCTGTCTCTTTTAGAATTTATTTTTTTTTTGTTTTTCTTTTTTTATTCTAATCTTTTTGTTCAGACAATTGAAAACGGTATTTTCTTGTTCCAGGATCCTTTATCTTTGCCTTGAATCATTGGGTTTAGACATTACTTCGGTGATTTTGAATCGTTTCAAAATGGCAGCAACATACCATTTTTGTGATTTCTTTCCATCAAATAATCATATAAATGGTTGATTCTTGTTTAATACACTTTTGATCAAAAGAGTTTTACCAATTCAAAAAAAAAACTTTGGATTTGAAACTTGCTTGAATTGGATCTTTTCGATTTATATATCGAAAATAGACTTACAAAGTTGTCCCAATTTATTGATTGATACTAACCCTAGATTCTTGCCCCCGAGAAATGAATCAATACTTTCTGCTCGAGCTCCATCATGTACAGGAAATTTATATCAAACCACAATACTCCCTCAAAAAAATGAGAGGTTTAGGGGAAAAGAACAAATGATGTCGAGTCAAGAGCACTTTCATTCCTATATAATTACTATATTATATAGTATATAATGGTGGATGTAAGACTCCACAACGGATCGTGTCCTTCAAGTCGCACGTTGCTTTCTACCACATCGTTTTAAACGAAGTTTTACCATAACATTCCTTTAGTTTGTAACCCGTATCTAATTGATTCCATCATGGAATTATGAATAGTCATTGGTTCGGTTGGTACTGGTACATAGTAATCTATACTGTATCTATACTTTATTCATTCAATATAAAAAAAAAAAAAAAAATGGGTAGTTTCTGAAGAAGTTTTAGCAAAAATTCAATTTAACTCCAGATCCATATAATTATTTAATTAATATTAAAATATTAATTAAATAAAAATAAATAAAAATTATTAAAAAATTTACAATTATATACCAAACAATTATATACCAATTATATCAATAAATTATATACATATTATATATATAAATCTATTAAAATATATAAATAAATTGAATAGATTTATAAGAATATATAATTCTAATAATTTAGAATAATAATTAATATCAATTAAAATATTTCAAAAAGATATATATTTAAAATAAATAATAATTATAAATAGTAATAGCACGAATCTAATAAAATTAATTAAGTTTTTTGGAATCTGCATCTTCAAGTAACTTGATAGTGATAGGATAAATTCAAGAATTCTATTTTTTTAGTGAAATGGTGGATAAAAACGGATGTAAGGGAAGATTCGGTTTTTTTTTCATACTGATTGATAAGAAATAATATGGATACCTATATCTATCGAATAGACTAAAATCGAATAGACTAAACAATTGTTACTGAAAGAAATTATAGATATTCTATCTTAAATATTTAAGATTTAGAATATCTATAATTTTCAAATTGAGAGATCACAAATAGAGTTAATTTTATCTGTGTCTTATTTGAACTCGATTCAATTTGTGAAAAAGATATGATTCCCAGAAGAATTATTAAGCATCACATTTTTCCAATATTCTTACTCTAAAATGAAATAGAAAAAATAGAAAGTTGTTAAAAAAAAAAAGACTGGAATCGAATCTATATTATTCTATATCAGAATATAAAATAATATTTTAATGTTATAGATGGATTGAATCTGTGATAATGTTATAATAGATTTGGTATGCTCTGGGACGGAAGGATTCGAACCTCCGAATAGCGGGACCAAAACCCGATGCCTTACCACTTGGCCACGCCCCATTTCTATTTGACACTAATAAACACTAATATTATTAGTAGTTGTTCGTCAATTCCAGTCTAAATATCTATAAAAAAATCTGATTGTTAATAAAATTTTGTTATATGTAGATATAAAATAAAACTCAATTTATTGATCATTACATATAATTCAATTAAGATATTGTATGAAAATATGATTTGAGAATTAAAGTTGAAGGATTTTTGATTGGGCGAGTTCAAATCAAAGAAAGTTTTTTTGTCTATCTTATTTTTATTCATTTTCCCCTCTATCAATAACTCAACTTATTAATAACTCAATCAAAATAAATACAAGTATCTTCAAGAACAATTTGTTATGCTTAATATATTTAGTTTGATCTGTATCTGTCTTAATTCTACCCTTTATTCAAATAGTTTTTTCGTCGCCAAATTGCCCGAGGCTTACGCTTTTTTGAATCCAATCGTAGATTTTATGCCAGTAATACCTTTGCTGTTTTTTCTTTTAGCTTTTGTTTGGCAAGCTGCTGTAAGTTTTCGATAAAATCTTTAATACTATTCTAGACAAATTTATGATTTATTAGAAAAAAAAAAAAAATTCGAACAATTGATAAGATCAGATAAGTTTTACAGTATAAATCCTCGATTCAAATATTGAAATTATTGTACAGCCCTGATAAATTTTTATCACCCCTTATTCCATTCCTCATTCTGACCGCTTTCCATTGAAAGACTATATTGGAGTTCCTCAAAATATCTCATTTTGGATATAAAAGAAAAATTTTTGTAATGAAAAACTCAACTTTTATTACATATTACAATTTTTTTTTTTTTTTTTCTCTAAAAAACACTTTATTTCTTGGTGTTAAAATCCAAAATAAAATTTAAATAGTTAGGGTATTTTAAATAGTTAGGGTATGCGGTATAAAATAAAAATAGAGAATCTATTCTCTTTTTCCTAAAAAAAATATTGGAGATTGTTCGATGCTTACTCTCAAACTATTTGTTTACACGGTAGTGATATTCTTTGTTTCTCTCTTCATCTTCGGATTCCTATCTAATGATCCGGGTCGTAATCCTGGACGTGAAGAATAAAAAAAAAAATGTTTTTTCTTGCTTTATTTTTAAAGGTTCTTAGTAGGATTTTATCTATTCCACACCTTTAACTATTAAAAAAAATAAAAAATCGCGATTTCTTTCGCGATAAATTCGAAAGAAAATACCAAGTTTTAGATTAAAACGGAAAGAGAGGGATTCGAACCCTCGGTACAAAAAACTCGTACAACGGATTAGCAATCCGACGCTTTAGTCCACTCAGCCATCTCTCCCCCGATTGAAAAAAGAAAATGACTATGTTACATTAGTAAACAAACATAAAACTTGAAAAAAGCTCTTTTCCCTTCTTAATTTTTATTTTATTCATCTTTCTTTTCTATTTTTAATTTTAATAGAATTTTTTTTTTTTTTATAATTAAAAATTAAATATAATATAACTTATTAATATATAAATGTTAAATATAGTTTTTTATAATATAAAAGTGAAATAAAAAATAAACAATAAAATAATTTTTAATTTAAATAATTGAAATTATTTTTATTAAATTTTTTTTTAATTATTTATTTAATTATATAATTTAAAATATAATTTCAATTATTTATTTAATTTTAATTATAAATTATATAAATTATATATATTTAATATATTATATATATTTAATATAATAATAATATAATAATATTAAATATATATATATATTTAATATGAATATAATATAATATTAAAAATATATATATAAATAAAAAGATAAATAAAATCTTTTTTTTTATTTCATCCAAAGAAACCTTTTATTTCCCCGGCTTGGCTTGGTCAGTACCTAGCTGGGCCGGGCCTCTTTTGTTCCAACGAATCGGAATAAAATTATTTATTTAATAAAGTCAAAAAAGTCAAATTCATTTTTTAATAAAAAAAAAGCTAAGTAAAGAAAAGAAGGGAACTCTTATTATTTAGTTATTTAAATTAGTTATTTAAATGAGTTTAAATGAGTCCTCGTTTCCTAATCTTAATCTCATTAGGTCCTCTGACAAAACACGTTAACTTTCTAATTTTCATGATTCTTTTCTCTTTTCTGATCCTATCTTTTTATTATGGACGAGTTTTTTGTTCGACAAAAGTCTATTTATATACAATAATCGGATTGTAGCGGGTATAGTTTAGTGGTAAAAGTGTGATTCGTTCTATTAATCCCTTAATAGTTAAGGGATCCCTCGGTTTGATTAATATACCACTCCGATCAAAAAC